AAAGCAAAGACCCAACCCCTTTTGTTTGTATTTTTTATTTTATCAACTTCAATCTATTCTATTTGGCATAGTAGATCTTATTGTTCTTAGTAATATTTTAGACAATTTTTCCATACACCTTTTATGATGAGGGGAATGTAATTTAGAGAATAGCTAGCTAGAGATATAGTAAAGAACAATTGATTTTGAACAATAGATGTCTTTCACATCCAACCGATGAACCGATTATAATTTAAAAATGGCAGTGCCAAAAAAGCGCACCTCTAGTTCAAAAAAACGTATTCGTAAAAATATTTGGAAAAGGAAAGGGTATTGGGCAGCATTGAAAGCTTTTTCGTTAGCGAAATCTCTTTCTACCGGTAGCTCAAAAAGTTTTTTTTGTGTGACAAATAAATAATCAAACAATAGACTAAATAATGTGAATCGGTCTAATTCAAAAAAAAGTCTCATTTTTGTTATAATTTATTTATAAGTTTTTTTTTTTCTAAAGTTTAGAAGTTATCAAGATTATAAATAATATTAATCTAATAATAATAATTAATAATAGATAATAATCTAAATTACTATTTCATTTTTATTTAATAAAAAAAAATGATTTCCATTCTCTAATGTTTTAACCTGATCAATAACAATATAAAATGGAATTCATTTTGTTTTGTTATTTTTTAGTAGAAATAATAATTCGGTTGTCTACTGAATTCAAAAAGTGAATGGTATTCTTTTGTTTGAAAAAAGAATAAACGCAAGCACAAGGTTTCACCTTTTGTTTTGGTATGTTTTATCATTTTCAAGATGGGGATTATCACCTTCCCCATCGACTTGACTCGATAATCAATTTACTTTTTAGTTCTATCCATGGATTGAAGTCAAAATTATCTAGTTCAAAATGTTCCGTTTTATTTTCAGGAGACCATAAAGTAATAAACTATGAAACGAAAAACCCCGTTGTTAGTTAAGTTAAAAAATGGATACCCTAAAATAAATAAAAAACAAAACTATTATAAGAATAATTAATATTATTAACGAAAACGTTTAGATTAAATGCCGCCTAATTTTGAAACAAATTTTTAGTCATCAATTTGAATCTTTCCTAAAAAATATTGATTAACCCCCTCAATCTCGACGATTGAATAAAAATAGGTTATTATGATTTCGAATAAGCCGCTATGGTGAAATCGGTAGACACGCTGCTCTTAGGAAGCAGTGCTAGAGCATCTCGGTTCGAGTCCGAGTAGCGGCATGTCTTTTTCTAAATTCTAAATAGAGTAAGCCCTATAATAAATTCAATTCCCTATTTCAATTCCTATAATTGAGGCCCCCTTTTTAATAAATTTTATGATATTTTCAACTTTAGAGCGTATATTAACTCATATATCCTTTTCGATCATTTCAATTGTAATTACAATTCATTTGATAACTTTATTTGTCGATGAAATCGTAGGACTATATGATTCATCAGAAAAGGGGATGATAGCTACTTTTTTCTGCATAACAGGATTATTAGTTACTCGTTGGATTTATTTTGGGCATTTACCATTAAGCGATTTATATGAATCATTAATTTTTCTTTCGTGGGGTTTTTCCATTATTCATATGATTCCGTATTTTAAAAAACAAAAAAACCATTTAAGCGCAATAACGGCGCCAAGTGTTATTTTTACCCAGGGTTTCGCTACTTCAGGTCTTTTAACCGAAATGCATCAATCCGCAATATTAGTACCTGCTCTCCAATCCCATTGGTTAATGATGCACGTAAGTATGATGGTATTGGGCTATGCAGCTCTTTTGTGTGGATCATTATTATCACTAGCTCTTCTAGTCATTACATTTCGAAAATTCATAAGGATTTTTAGTAAAAGCAATAATTTATTAACGGAGTCGTTTTCCTTTGGTGAGATTCAATACGTGAATGAAAGAAACAATGTGTTACAAAACACTTCTTTGATTTCTTCTCAGAATTATTACAGATATCAATTAATTCAACAATTGGATCGATGGAGTTATCGTATTATTAGTTTAGGGTTTATCCTTTTAACCATAGGCATTCTTTCGGGAGCAGTATGGGCTAATGAAGCATGGGGATCCTATTGGAATTGGGATCCAAAAGAGACTTGGGCATTTATTACTTGGACCATATTTGCGATTTATTTACATATTCGAACAAATAAAAATTATGAAAGCGTAAATTCTGCAATTGTGGCCTCAATGGGCTTTCTTATAATTTGGATATGCTATTTTGGGGTTAATCTATTAGGAATAGGGTTACATAGTTATGGTTCATTTACATTACCATCTAATTGAATAAGGTACTTGACAACTAGAAGCCTGGGGCAGCATACGTATATATATGAAACCCTCATGTAAACCATCAAGAACCATTTGAATCATTCCATTTCCATTACTTGATTCAAATGGTTCTCGAAAATGTCAAAAATATCTGGTTATATATAGAATTCCAATTTTTTTATTTAACTTAAAAACAGAAAAAGACTTTTTTTGTACAATGAACGATTTTCAAAATCATCAGGTTTTTTATTTTGGTTTATTGACAAAAACTATCTATAAAAAAAATTTGATATAATAGCTTCGACCTTGTCAACTGATAATGAGAAAACGAAATCGGGATAAATACCAATACCTATTACAGGTAAAAGGATAGAAATAGAAATAAATAACTCTCGCGGTCCAGAATCAAAAAAATAAGAGTTTGGGGCATTAAAAAGCTTGTATCCATAGAACATCTGGCGTAACATAGATAATGAATAAATAGGAGTTAATATCATTCCAATTGCCATTACAAAAGTAATTAATACTTTTGTCATTAAAAGATATTTTTGGCTAGTAAGTATTCCAAAAAAAACTATCAATTCGGCAACAAAACCGCTCATGCCCGGTAATGCAAGCGAAGCCATTGATAAGATACTGAAAGTCGTGAATATTTTTGGAATTGCGATAGCCATTCCGCCCATTTCGTCGAGATAAATAAGTCGTATTCTATCATAACTCGTTCCGGCCAAGAAAAAAAGCGCAGCGCCAATAAATCCGTGAGAAATTATTTGTAAAATGGCCCCATTGAGCCCTGTATCGCTTATAGAACCAATTCCTATAATTATGAAACCCATATGAGATACAGAGGAATAGGCTATTCTTTTTTTTAAATTACGCTGACCAGGAGATGTTAAAGCTGCATAGATAATTTGAATTGTGCCCACTATCATCAACCAGGGAGAAAATATAGAATGGGCATGGGGTAATAATTCCATATTGATCCGAACCAACCCATACGCTCCCATTTTTAATAAGATTCCGGCTAAAAGCATACAAGTACTATAATGTGCCTCTCCATGGGTGTCTGGTAACCATGTGTGTAGGGGTATGATCGGTGATTTGACAGCAAAAGCAATAAGAAATCCAATATAGAATATTATTTCCAGGGCTACAGGATACGATTGATTAGCTGATGTTTCAAAATTTAATGTCGGTTCAGTGGAGCCATATAAACCAATACCCAGAACTCCTATTAATAAAAAAACAGAACCTCCGGCAGTGTACAAAATAAATTTTGTAGCTGAATACAAACGTTTCTTTCCCCCCCACATGGATAGAAGTAGATAAACGGGAATTAATTCTAACTCCCACATGATGAAAAAAAGTAAAAGGTCTTGAGAAGAAAATGGTCCTATTTGACCGCTATACATTGCTAACATTAGGAAATGGAATAGTCGGGAATCTCGAGTAACGGGCCAAGCCGCTAAAGTAGCTAAAGTTGTGATAAATCCTGTCAGTAAAATGGGTCCTATAGAAATTCCATCTATTCCCAATCTCCAGTAAAAATCAAAAAAATTGATCCATTGATAATTCTCCGTTAGTTGCATTAACGGATCATCCAATTGGAAATGATAACCGAATGCATAGGTTGTTAGAAGGAGTTCCGTTATGCATATAGATATAGTATACCATCTTATTACCTTATTTCCTCTATGAGGAAGAAAGAAAATTAAGGAACCCGCGGTTATTGGCAAAACTACAACTAGCGTTAACCAAGGAAAATTATTCATAGTAAAAACAAAATAAACTTGGACCAGAAAAACCCGTGCTCGAAATAAATATATTTTGAGCGCGGGTTTTTGTCGGTAAAGGTAAAAAAATCAAATGTATTCGAGTAGGGTTTTCTGGAACGTATTAATAAGCTAGACCCATACTTCGAGTTGTTTCATGCCATAAATAAACGCGAACACTCAAGAAATCCGTTGGACAGGCGGATTCACATCTCTTACAACCGACACAGTCCTCTGTTCTTGGAGCAGAAGCGATTTGCTTAGCTTTACATCCGTCCCAAGGTATCATTTCTAATACATCGGTTGGGCAGGCTCGCACACATTGAGTACACCCTATACACGTATCATAAATCTTTACTGAGTGTGACATTGGATCTATAAATTTTTGAACGTCAGAAATTTTCGATCTAGTAAATTTGTAAATGAATCATATATTTAAACACCAGATGAATCAATAATTTACCAGAAATTTTGAAGCAATCTACTTCTGGATCGACTCGCGCGATAGAGCCAAGATACTTTGATTTCTTACATTTTCGAAAATGTGGATTAGATTTAATGTATGGGCATGTTAATTTGAATTTATGAATATTCTAATTTCTATGATTAATACTACTTATTCAACAAATTCGATTGATTGATACGAGTTGATTTTCTGTTACGATAAATTGACGAAACAATAGCCGGTCCAATAGCTGCTTCAGCGGCGGCAATAGCTATAACAAAAATGGAGAAAATATTTCCTTTTAATTGCCGGCTATCAAAAAAATCAGAAAATGTTACGAAATTTATATTAACCGCATTCAGTATAAGTTCAAGACACATAAGGGCTCTAACCATATTTCGGCTCGTGATCAATCCATAGATACCGATAGAAAATAAGTAGGCACTCAAAACAAGTACATGCTCGAGCATCATTGACTAACTCCTTATCAATTTTGA